GAAAATAAAAGTAGGTGCTCGTCGTTCATTGGTGGGAGGTGAACCTTATGTCAAAGTGGAGAAAGTGGAAGAAGACCTTGAAAAAGCAGAAGATGAAGAGGAGCTCGAGCACACAAGTACAAGCTTTAGCTCAACATGTATCTATGTCTGCTCACAAAGCACGAAGAGTCATTGATCAGATTCGTGGACATTCCTATGAGAAAACACTTATGTTACTGGAACTCATGCCTTATCGAGCATTTTATCCCATTTTTAAACTGGTTTATTCTGCAGCAGCAAATGCTAGTCACAATAAAAGTTTCAACGAAGCTGATTCAGTCATTAGTAAAGCCGAAGTCCATGGGGGTACTATCGTGAAAAAGTTCAAACCCCGGGCTAGAGGACGTAGTTATCCAATAGAAAGACTCGCTTGTCATATAATTATTGTATTGAAGGATAGATCTAAAAAGAAAACGGATCAGGATATATTTTTAGAAACAAAAAATGTATGGAGAGATCCTATAATAGAAAGATATATAGAGAAAGAAAGAGAGAGAGAAAAAAAAGATGGGTCAAAAAATAAATCCACTTGGTTTCCGACTTGGGGAAACCCAAAGTCATCGTTCCCTTTGGTTCGCACAACCAAAAAGTTATTACATAGGTCTACAGGAAGATGAAAAAATACGGGATTGTATCAAGATATATTTACAAAAAAATATAAGAATATCCTCAAGTTTCGAAGGAATTGGAATTGCACATATAGAGATTCAAAAAAAAATGGATCTGATCCAGGTCATAATCTATATTGGATTCCAAAACTTGTTAATAGAAGGCCAAACACGAGGAATCAAAGAATTACAGATCAATGTACAAAAGGGGTTTCATTCTGTGAACCGGAAACTTAACATTGCTATTACAAGAGTTGCAAAACCTTATGGACAACCTAATATTCTTGCAGAATATATAGCTCTACAATTAAAGAATCGAGTTTCGTTTCGAAAGGCAATGAAAAAAGCTATTGAATTAACTGAAGAAGCAGACACAAAAGGAATTCAAGTGGAAATTGCAGGGCGTATCGACGGAAAAGAAATTGCACGTGTCGAATGGATCAGAGAAGGTAGGGTTCCCCTACAAACCATTCGAGCTAAAATTGATCATTGTTCCTATCCAGTTCAAACCGCCTATGGAATATTGGGCATCAAAATTTGGATATTTGTAGACGACAAATAATGGTCCCTCCTTTGCTTGCCATTCTATTCCGCGATAGAACAAAAACTACAAACTATTCCTTTTCACTTCAATAAAAAAAAAAAATGAAAAATGAGCAATTCTAATTCTATAGGGTTGAATAAAAATTCGATTGACCATTTGGTAGAACTGCTATGCTTAGTGTGTGACTCGTTGGTTTTTTCTTTAGAGTTGGGATTCAAAAAAAAAAAACAGACCAGCCCCTAACTAATAACTATAAGAACTAGTAACCAACTCATTGCTTTGTATTATCGAGATCCAAGGAACCAGTCACTATATGATGTATCGATCATATAGTTGTAACAACTGAAATCTTTTTTTTTTTTTCCATAAAGGAAAAGTCCATTTATGGCTTGGAAAGGGAAAGGAAAATAGAAGGATGTGGGTAAATGGAAGGGCGAGAGAAAGAGAGAAGGAGAATCCCCATGATATATGATTCCAATATGTATGGTCTATCAATCACATCATTATCATAAAAAGCAGTGTGATAAAGCATCAATACTGATTCGTCCATAATTAGTAATTAGATGAATAAGGTTCATAAGAAAAATACAAATAATAAAGAGCCTCGAGTCAATAGAGACTGAGGAGATTGGCTCGGGAACGAATTTCATTAGGAGCTCCATTGCATAGTTCAGGCCTAGCCATTAATGAAAAGCTATGGGAACGACGGAACCTGTGACTGCAGAAGATTCTATTAAAAACAAATCCTAATGATTCATTGGGTGGGATGGCGGAATCAACCAGGAACCAATTGATTTATTCTGATAGGTCATAGGTTCAACCTACAAATGAAGAAAGTAAGGAAAGAGTCAATATTCGCCCGCGAAGCCATTATTGGATTGCAATATTTTGACGGATTCGGTAAAGGTCAAGAATTCATTTTCAAAAGAAAGGCATTATCCCATATAAATAGAAATATACGTCTAGCTATATATACAAGATAATATACAAGATATACGGATTGCTGTGTGACAGATTAAATATCAATAAATCCGTGTATTATTCATTAAATAAATACATGTGCATCTGTAATATTATTGAATCGTTTCATTCGCGAGGAGCTGGATGAGAAGAAACTCTCATGTCCGGTTCTGCAGTAGAGATGGTATTGAGAAAAAACCATCAACTAGAACCCCAAAAGAACCAGATTCCGTAAACAACATAGAGGAAGAATGAAGGGAATATCTTATCGAGGCAATCATATTTGTTTCGGTAAATACGCTCTTCAGGCACTTGAACCCGCTTGGATCACATCTAGACAAATAGAAGCAGGACGACGGGCAATGACACGGTATGCGCGCCGCGGTGGAAAAATATGGGTACGTATATTTCCCGACAAACCCGTTACAGTAAGACCTACCGAAACACGCATGGGTTCGGGGAAAGGATCTCCCGAATATTGGGTATCTGTCGTTAAACCAGGTCGAATACTTTATGAAATGGGCGGAATATCAGAAACTGTAGCCAGAGCAGCTATTGAAATAGCTGCGTCCAAAATGCCTATACGAACTCAATTCATTATCGCGTGATAGGTATTTGAAGGGTATTTGTGATGAAAAATACAATCGCAGATTTTTTGATTTCTGGGAAGACAATATTTCTCTCTTTTTCCTTTGCCCTTTGCATTGAAAGAGCAGATTCAAAAAATGATATGATTCAACCTCAGACCCATTTGAATGTAGCAGACAACAGCGGGGCTCGAGAATTGATGTGTATTCGAATCATAGGAGCTAGTAATCAGCGATATGCTCATATTGGTGACGTTATTGTTGCTGTAATCAAAGAAGCAGTGCCCAATATGCCTCTCGAAAGATCAGAAGTGATCAGAGCTGTAATTGTGCGTACATGTAAAGAACTCAAACGTGACAACGGTATGATAATACGATATGATGACAATGCAGCAGTTGTCATTGATCAAGAAGGAAATCCAAAAGGAACTCGAGTTTTTGGAGCGATCGCTCGGGAATTGAGACAGTTGAGTTTCACTAAAATAGTCTCATTAGCTCCTGAAGTCTTATAAATATATAAATACGAGTAGATGAGACCATAATAGAGTATGGAGTGTAGTAAGGTATCTGAAATAGATCACGTTAGTAGATTGTGTCTCACGCATATCCCTTTACTAATTCATAAATAAATAAAAAAAAAAAAAAGTGGAACATGTTGATTATATCAAAACTGTGAGGCACCAAGAATTCTAGTTCGTCATGGGTAGGGACACTATTGCCGATATAATAACTTCTATAAGAAATGCTAACATGGATAAAAAGGGAACGGTTCGAATAACATCTACTAATATCACCGAAAACATTGTTAAAATACTTCTACGAGAAGGGTTTATTGAAAACGTTAGGAAACATCGGGAAAACAACAAATATTTTTTGGTTTCAACCCTGCGACATAGAAGGAATAGGAAGGGAACATATCGAAATATTTTAAAGCGTATCAGTCGACCCGGTCTACGAATCTATTCCAACTATCAACGAATTCCTAGGATTTTAGGTGGAATGGGTATCGTAATTCTTTCTACTTCTCGAGGTATAATGACAGATCGAGAAGCTCGACTAGAAGGAATTGGGGGAGAAATTTTGTATTATATATGGTGATCCTTCTGGTATCCGAATTTGATCCGTAACTTGCTATTTGGAAAAAGAGAGGAAAGACGGATTGTCTACTATCACTCCTCCTCCATTAGTTGATACTTCAAGGGGGTTACCTGGAATGAAAGAACAAAAATTAATTCACGAAGGTTTAATTACTGAATCACTTCCCAATGGTATGTTCCGAGTTCGTTTAGATAATGAGGATCTGATTCTAGGTTATGTTTCGGGGAGGATCCGACGGAGTTTTATACGGATACTACCAGGAGATAGAGTCAAAATCGAAGTAAGTCGTTATGATTCAACTAGGGGACGTATAATTTATAGACTTCGCAACAAAGATTCGAATGATTAGGTGGCTTTTATTTGAATTTAAGCATTCCTTTCATGGGGATACAATTCGAGGTTCAAAATTTCAAGAGACTTATTTTCTTCCAAGGAGTATATTCGGCATTAAGGAATGACAAATATGAAAATAAGGGCCTCCATTCGTAAAATTTGTGAAAAATGTCGACTGATCCGTAGGCGGGGGCGAATTATAGTAATTTGTTCCAATCCGAGACATAAACAGAGACAGGGGTAATCTTTCTAAAAAGGGACTTTCTAAACGGCCCGATGTGCAAATCAAATAAAGGATCTGTTTTGACATGAAATGGATATATCCGTATATCTCTGACTCATATTTATGAGATGATAAAATATGACAAAACCTATACCAAGAATTGGTTCACGTAAGAATGGATGTAGAATACAAAAAGGAGTTATTCATGTTCAAGCGAGTTTCAACAATACCATTGTGACTGTTACAGATGTAATAGGTCGGGTGGTTTCTTGGTCCTCCGCGGGTACTTGTGGATTCAGAGGCACAAGAAGAGGGACACCATTTGCTGCTCAAACCGCAGCAGGAAATGCTATTCGTACAGTAGTGGATCAGGGCATGCAACGAGCAGAAGTCATGATAAAAGGCCCTGGTCTCGGAAGAGATGCAGCATTACGAGCCATTCGCAGAAGTGGTATACTATTAAGTTTCGTACGTGACGTAACCCCTATGCCACATAATGGATGTAGGCCCCCTAAAAAAAGACGTGTGTAGAAATAAGAATTGAATGGATTTCAAGAGAAATAAATGATTCAATGATCTGCAATAATATTAGTATGGTTCGAGAAGAA